TCATTGAAAAATATTTCTGATTTGAATTATTCAGAAAAGGTTTCTTGGTATAGTCATTTTCAAAAATAGATGGAAAAAAATTGCGTCCAATAGGATTTGAACCTATACCAAAGGTTTAGAAGACCTCTGTCCTATCCATTAGACAATGGACGCTTTTCATTCCTATTTTCTTCTTTCGTATTCTTCCTTTCTCTTGTTCGGATAAAAAACGATTACACGGAAAATATTTTAGGGTTTAAAAAAAGAAGGATGCATATCCAAATTGATGATGCATGTATAATAAAGAATATAGAGCGGATAGCGGGAATCGAACCCGCATCGTTAGCTTGGAAGGCTAGGGGTTATAGTCGACGTTGGTTAATCATTTTTAACGTCTCTAATTCAAAACCGAACATGAAATTTTGGTTTCATTCGGCTTCTTTATAGAAGATCGATGTATTTCCAAAGAAAAAATTAGATCCATAACATCTATGTCAGCTTTTTTGTATGAATGCATCCAAAGTTACTTGCTTTCTAGATGATCCCTCCTAGAGGAGGGGATTATACTAAATCCATTTAGTCTAGTTACTTCGTTCCCTATTTCCACTCGCAGGATCCTGAGGAAAAGAATATTGTTTCCACCGAGCTGAAACAATATGCTGATGTGATGGTTCTAGTAAACCAAAACCATCGTTTTATAGCTATTTGACTTCAATTTCCCTTTTACAAAAAAAAATGGAAGATTTAGTTACGATTGGAAATACACTTTTGCATCTTCATCCATAGATCCTTTACTCATACTCATTCAATTGGAAGAGTTAATCCAATTGAATAAAATTATGCTTCGCGACTCCATATCCATAATCCAATCTTTTTTATTCAATTTCTAATTGGCTTTTGGAAAAAAATCGTGAGAATGTATATTCTTCCTCAAATATGCTATTGAGAGGTAAAGGATTAAACCTTTTTAAAAAATAAAGTTTTTGATAGGAATATGATTTTTGATAGGAATTTGAAAAAAACTGAAAGATCCCTTAAGTATTTAAGTTTTCGATAGAACGAATCACACTTTTACCACTAAACTATACCCGCTATATATTTATTATTGTATATGAATGGACCATTTGTCGAATCCTACTCAGCAGAATATAGAGTGAGGCGCAATCAAGATAGCACCAGAATCATGAAAATTCTAGCGTTGACACTTCGTCCCGTGCCAGGGACTTAAATAGTCGAAGAGCAGAAAGCTTTTTTAAATAACATAAAAAAAGTTATAGTTATATTATACTTTTCTTTTCGTTTGATACGAAGTCATTACTGATAGTCCCGACCTGAAAGAATCATTGAAGCTGGATCATAGAAAGGATGAAATCTGTATACATGGTTCCTTTTTTTCAACTTCTCTTTCAACTGCCAGATCTTATTTATGAATTAAGAATTCGGGTCAATTGGATCTCAACTGTTCAAATAAAGCTTTTGAACAAAATCAAAGAAGTAGATATCCATTGGGGATATCCGTTTCGAATCATTATCTAAATTGATTTCCTGATCAAATTTCTTCTTATCTTATATTCTTATATATATTTCTTCTTATATATATATATAATAGAATAATAGATAAATAAAAAAGTAAAATGAAGGTTTTTATCAATCTTTACTTCACGTGTCACATCACATAAAAAATTTTCATTTTTAAATGGGGATGGGGAGAGATGGCTGAGTGGACTAAAGCGGCGGATTGCTAATCCGTTGTACGAGTTATTCGTACCGAGGGTTCGAATCCCTCTCTCTCCGCTTCTTCTGAAGACTTGAGACTTTCGAATTCGAAATTCTTTACGATCCCTTGATTTTATCATAGGTAAATGTATGGAATAGATAAAATCATAAGAAAAAATTTAGAAAAAAACAGGAAAAACTCAAAATATCTTTTTTTATTCCTCACGTCCAGGATTACGCCCTGGATCATTAGATAAAAATCCGAAGATGAAGAGAGAAATAAAGAATATCACTACTGTATAAACGAATAGTTTGAGAGTAAGCATTACACAATCTCCAAGATCTTTTTTTTTTTTTTGAAAAAGGGAATAGATTACTTATTTTTTACCACATATACTATTTTGTTTTGACATGACACCCCCCCAAAAATGAAGTGTTTTTTGAAAAGAAAGTCATTTTCACGAATTTCTTTGGAATAAGATTTTGATTCCTTCGTTATCAAAAATAGAATCGAGGGTTCATAATGTAAGACTTATCTGGTCTTATCAATTTTTTGAATTTTTTTATCGAATAAATCATGAATTTAGCAGAGTATTAAATCATCGAAAACTTACAGCAGCTTGCCAAACAAAGGCTAAGAGAAAAAAAAGTACAGGTATGACGGGCATAACATCTACGATTGGATTGAAAAAGGCATAAGCTTCGGGCAATTTGGCGAAGAAAAAACTACTCGAATAAAAGACAGAATTAAGACAGATACAGATTAAACTAAAGATATTAAGCATAACAAAATTTCGTTCTTGTAGATTAGATAATTTTATTCTCATTGAGTTTTTTTTATAAGGGAAAATAAAAAAAGACAAGTCAAAAAATCTTTTTTTTTCTTCTTTTTATATCTCTCCCAAATAAAAATCCTTCCTTCCATTCTCAAATGAGAATACAAGGAATTCCACTTTCATACAATATCTTAACTGAATTCCATGTAATGATCAATGAATTTTTTGGATTCTATATCTACATGTGTTGAATCCTAGCAACAATATATTCCCAATGTATTTATTGGATTGGGATTGACGAATAACCAATACCAATATTAATGTTTATTAGTGTCAAATAGAAATTCGAAATGGGGCGTGGCCAAGTGGTAAGGCAGCGGGTTTTGGTCCCGTTACTCGGAGGTTCGAATCCTTCCGTCCCAGATCGTTTCCATCAGAAACGAAAGATGGGATCATATTGTATCCCACATGAAACATAAAATTGTTAACGAGAACAATCTCTTGTTATGAATTCCAAGAATGATTCTTAGAATCATATTTTTTCTTTCATTTGGGTTATTACAAACGTAATCAAGTGTCAAATGTGGGTGGAAATAATATCTTTTTTTATTTTTTTAATTCAAAAAAGAAATTCTGGGTTTATCATTCACATTCAGGATATGCTCGTACTATTCAATATTCATTTTAAAGTTAGTTACTTATGGAAACTTTATGTCCCATATCTATGAAATGTCAATTCTTACATGAAACATTCTGAATCGAAATGTGAATGAAAGAAAAGAAAGGCCTCTTTATTCCCTTACCAAGGCTAAAAAGCCCAAAGTAAATAAATGGGGTATCCCAATTCCATATTCTATGTGGAGACTAAAGAGTAGGGAGTTTTTGGTACTAATTTCATCGCTGGTCTTAAAACTTCTAAAGCTGTTGTGGAAAAAAAATATGAAAAACGAACTGTACCCCATTTTTTTTTTTCATTTTATATCTTATCTGGTTCATCTTATATCTTATCCGGTTCAAATGAATGATTGTAAATCAATGTAATATAGCGATTGGGGGGAAATTCGTATATTGCATCTACTTGACTTTATGGAATTGATGGAAAGGAAAAATTCTTGAACCTGAAGTAAAACAAAATCTGTATTGTATAAAATAAATAAGTTTGATTAATAATTGATTTTGTTCCGGGATTGCAAATCTATTAAAGATTCTTCTTTTGAGGTTTATAGTTTATTTGTTCGAGAAAAATGGATTCTTCATGATTGATCGTCCCGAACAATCTTTTGAAGATGTAAAAAAGTCTTAAGCAAACTTTTTTATTCGTCTTTTTTAGAAATATGTTTCATTCATATGATATGATAGAATATGGAATTAAATAAATAGAATATAGAGTTAAATAAATTGGATCCGTGCTGAGCCTTCCCCGGATGAATACTTATCTATTCATAGATAGATAGATAGATAGAAAGTATGTACTATTATATTATATACCGGTATACACACCGGTTGTTGAGCCAATGACTATTCATGATTCCATATTGAATCAATTCCATACCGGTTTGAGATAAAATTAGAGGAATGTTATGGTAAAACTTCGTTTGAAACGATGTGGTAGAAAGCAACGTGCGACTTGAAGGACATGATCGGCTGTGGATTCTTACATCCACCATTTTCTATAGGAATGAAGATGTTCTTGGCTCGACATAGTTTGTTCTGCTATGCTAGGAACCTAATTTGTGTTAGGTTGTAAGTAAATAGTACATGATGGAGCTCGAGTAGAAAGGATTGATTCGTTTATCAGGGGGAAGAATCTAGGGTTAGTAACTATCAATAAGTTAGACCAACTTTGTAAGTATATCTTCAATATATAAATCGAAAGTTTAAAAAAATCGAAAAATCAAACAGAAAAAAAGTAAAATTTTTCAGAATTGGTAAAACTTTTTCGATCAAAAGTGTATCACAAGGGAATCAACCGTTCATATACTATTTCTATAGTATAGAAAAAAAATAACAAAAAACGAAAAGGTATGTTGCTGCTCTTTTGAAAGGAGTAAGGATCACCGAAGTAATGTCTAAACCTAATGATTTCACAAGGCAAAGATAAAGGATTCCGGAACAAGTAAACACTATTTTCAATTGTCTCAACAATTGAATCAGAATGAGAAATAAAAATAGATTCGAGATGAGACAAACAAAAGAGGTTAGAGACGGCTCAATAAATGTCTAAGGGTTTCCCTTCGAACTCTGTCAGAATTACCCAACTTGAGTTATGAGTACGAATGAGATTTCTTTTTTTCTGTAGGAAGAATAAAAAAACGACTAAAATTATAGTCTAATTCATGATTTTATGGATCCATTTGCCATTATGTAATTATATACATATACAGAAATAATTATATACATATACAGAAATTTAGAATCCTTTTTTCTTTTCTCGAGCCGTATGAGGAGAAAACCTCCCATACGTTTCTAGGGGGGGCGGCATTGTTTATCTACATCTATCCCAATGAGCCATCTATCGAATCGTTGCAATTGATGTTCGATCCCGAAGAGAAGGAAGAGATCTTCGAAAAGTAGGTTTTTACGATCCGATAAAGAATCAAACTTATTTAAATGTTCCTGCTATTCTATATTTCCTTGAAAAAGGTGCTCAACCTACGGGAACTGTTTGTGATATTTTAAGGAAGGCAGAATTATTTCAAGAAAGAACTTCGATTCGAGTTAATTAAAGGAAAAAAACTAAATTAATAAATAAAAAAAAAGGGGGGGGTCACTAGTATCTATCTTTGTGTAATTATTTACACACAATTTGCCTTTTTCTTGCTGTATTCATACTTAATTTACTTTTTCTCTTGTTTTGTTTGTTGCGGGAATCCACCAACAAACAAGGGGTTAATCTTACTTATTGTACCTCTATTGATTGAATAAACCCGAGATTTTTTTTTATTTACCTCTTTCATATTTTTTTTTATCCAAATTTCTTATTTATGCTTTTGTTGTGCCAATCCAACACAAGTCTTTATTTGATTTACTTAAATTTGTTTTCTTAATATTGGATTCATATTGACAATGGTGCATCGAAGAAATATAATTCGATCCGAAGAAATATAATTCGATCGTAGATAAATAGATCCGTTTATCTCCACCCCATATGGGTTTTTTCCTTCATTTCAGTCAAATGATGGGTTTGCCCTGACGGATTTACTGGCATACAAGATGTATTTTCTTAACGAAAAAAAAATTGATAAATATAAAGAAAATGGTGGTTTGTCACCATTTTGACATCTCTATTGGGAATCCGTTGTTGTTTAATCCAATCTGTCCATTTTGTTGTTTTTAATTGATCAACAAATTTTGCTTTTCGATTTGTTCTAGTTCAATGTTTTGACGGGGTCGTGCAGTGCAATTCAATTGATTTTTTTATTTTGACCGTATTTACATATCCTATTTCTTTTATTCGGGTTGCTAACTCAACGGTAGAGTACTCGGCTTTTAAGTGCGACTATGATCTTTTACACATTTGGATGAAGCAAGAGATTCGTCCAGACTATTGGTAGAGTTTATAAGACCACGACTGATCCTCAAAGGTAATGAATGGAAAAAACAGCATGTCGTAACGTAAAAAGAAAGTATTATAATTATTAATATATATATATTTAATATATATATATTAGTATAATAATACTATAATAAAATAGTTTTTTTGGAAGAGAAAAAAATTCACATTTACAGTTGGGTCTAGTGAATAAATGGATAGAGCCCATAGGGCTCTAATTCTGGTGAAACAAAACAAAAAGCAACGAGCTTTTGTTCTTAATTTGAATAATTACCCGATCTAATTAGACGTTAAAGATAGATTAGTGCCTGATGTGGGAAAGGGTGGGTTCTTCTGTGAGTGGACCATTGATTTTCTTTTTTTTTAATGAATCCCAATTATTCTTATGGATTGGAGACGGATGTGTAGAAGAAACAGTATACTGATAAAGAAAATTTATTCCAAAATCGAAAGAGCGATCGGGTTGCAAAAATAAAGGATTTTTTACCCTCTTGTAATTATAACGAACATAAACCAATTGGATAGAAAAGGAGAGGAAAAAGATCTGTTGATTGGACTCCCCTGTTTCCTTTGTTTGCGGGGTATATATTTTTTTCTTACTATTTCTTACTGTAATTATATACATAATACATACCCTGTTCTGACCATATTGCACTATGTATCATTTGATAACCCCCAAAATGGGTCCTGCCTCTGGTTCAATTAGAAATGTAAATGGAAGAATTACAAGGATATTTAGAAAAAGACATATCTCGTCAACAACACTTCCTATATCCGCTTCTCTTTAAGGAGTATATTTACACATTTGTTCATGATCGTGGTTTAAATGGTTCGATTTTTTACGAATCCGCGGAAATTTTGGGTTATGACAATAAATCTAGTTCAGTACTTGTGAAACGTTTAATTATTCGAATGTATCAACAGAATTATTTGATTTATTCGGTTAATGATTCTAACCAAAATCGATTCGTTGGGTACAACAATCATTTTTATTTTCATTTTTATTCTCAGATAATATTGGAAGGTTTTGCAGTCATTGTGGAAATTCCATTCTTGCTGCGATTAGTATCTTCCCTCGAAGATAAAATACCAAAATCTAAGAATTTTAATTTACGATCTATTCATTCAATATTTCCCTTTTTAGAGGACAAATTATCGCATTTAAATTATGTGTCAGATATACTAATACCTTATCCCATCCATCTGGAAATCTTGGTTCAAATCCTTCAATGCTGGATCCAAGATGTTCCCTCTTTACATTTATTGCGATTCTTTCTTCACGAATATCATAATTGGAATAGTCTTATTACTCCGAATAATTCTATTTTTCTTTTTTTTTTGAAAAATAAAAGACTATTTCGGTTCCTATATAATTCTTATGTATCTGAATGCGAATTTGTATTAGTTTTTCTTCGTAAACAATCTTCTTATTTACGATTAACATCTTCTGGAGCTTTTCTTGAGCGAACACATTTC